TTTGTGTCCTTAGGGTTCTTTCGAGAGTTCTTTTCGAAAGATTAGATTAGCCTTGTCGTTGCTTATGTCTCGGATTGGAACAAATTACTATAATTCGTCCGCGCCTGCGGATCAGTCGACAGTTTTCACAAATTTTACGAACGGAGGCTCTTATTTTCATATTTTTCATTCCTTACCTTAACCTTAATTACGTATTTATTCTTGGAAGAAAATAAGTTTTCTTGAAATTTTCAATCTGGAATTCTATACTCCCGAAAAGAATTTTGAAAGGTAAAAAACCATCTAATCGATCGAATCCTTATTGCGAATTCTATAAATTATACGCCCTCTAGTTGAATCATAACGACTTACTTCAATTTTCACTCTATCTCCTGGTAGGATCCGTATAAAACTACGCCGTATCCTTCCTGAAACATAACCAAGAATTAAGTCTTCATTATCTAAACGAACCCGGAACATACCATTGGGAAGTGATTCAGTAATTAAACCTTCATGAACCCACTTTTGTTCTTTCATTCCAGGTAAAACCTCCTTGACGTATCAACTAATGGAGGAAGAGTGATATTAGACAACCCGTCCTTTGGATTTTTTGTTTTTTCACAAAAGAGAAGTTTCGGATCTAATTGGGATATTAGAAGGATTACCATATATAACACAAAATCTCTCCTCCGATTCGTTCTCGGCGAGCCTCTCGGTCTGTCATTATACCTTGAGAAGTAGAAAGGATTACAATCCCCATCCCACCTAAAATTCTAGGAATGCCTTGGTAGTTAGAATAGATTCGTAGACCAAGTCGACTTATCCGTTTTAAATTTAAAACCGTTCTATATCGCCCTTGAATATTTCGTCTATGTTTCAGGGTTAAAACCAAAAAAAAATTGTTCTTTTCTCGATGTTTCCTCACGTTTTGTATAAAACCTTCTTGTAAAAGTATTTTAACAATGTTTTCAGTAATATTAGTAGATACTATTCGAACAGTTCCTTTTCTATTTATGTCAGCATTTCGTATAGAAGTTATTATATCGGCAATAGTGTCTATACCCATGATGAACTAAAATTTGTGGTTTCTCACAAGTTGGATATAATAAACATGTTCTTTATTTGTTTTAAGGAAAGGTATATACGTGAGATACAATCTACTAAAAAATAAATTAATCTATTTCATTCAAGTAAACTTAATTCTAACTTCTTACAGTACCTAATATTTTATAATACTTCGGGGGCTAATGAAACTATTTTAGTAAAATTTAACTGTCTCAATTCTCGTGCAATCGCGCCAAAAATTCTCGTTCCTTTAGGGTTTCCTTCTTGATCAATTACAACTGCAGCATTGTCATCATATCGTATTATCATACCGTTATCACGTTTGAGTTCTTTACAAGTACGTACAATTACAGCTCTGATCACTTCGGATCTTTCTAGAGGCATATTTGGTACTGCTTCTTTGATCACAGCAACAATAATGTCACCAATATGAGCATATCGACGATTACTAGCTCCTATGATTCGAATACACATCAATTTTCGCGCCCCGCTGTTGTCCGCTACATTCAAAAGGGTCTGGGGTTGAATCATATCATTTTTTAATCTATTTTTAAAATGCAAACTGGGCGCAGAAAAAAAAAAAGAAATATTTTTTGTCCAAAAAAAGAAAGTCGCAATTATTTTTTGTTAGTACAAAGAAAGGAAAGACTTCTTGCCATTCAGTTGACATTGTTATTGGGAAAGAATAAATTGAGTTCGTATAGGCATTTTTGATGCTGCTATTTGAATAGCTTTTCTGGCTACATTTTCTGCTACTCCCCCCATTTCATAAAGTATTCTACCCGGTTTAACGACAGCTACCCAATATTCGGGAGATCCTTTACCCGATCCCATACGTGTTTCTGCGGGTCTTACTGTAACGGGTTTGTCTGGAAATATACGTACCCATATTTTTCCACCACGACGTACATTTCGTGTCATTGCTCGTCTCCCCGCTTCTATTTGTCTAGATGTGATCCAAGTAGGTTCAAGTGCCTGAAGAGCATATCTACCGAAGCAAATACTATTACCTCTAGAAGATATCCCCTTCATTCTTCCTCGATGTTGTTTACGGAATCTGGTTCTTTTGGGGTTATAGTTGATGGTTGTTTCGCAATTCCATCTCTACTACAGAACTGGACATGAGAGTTTCTTCTCATCCAGCTCCTCGCGAATCAAAAGAAAAGATTGACAAATAGTTAATTAAATTCAGATATATGTATGTAAGTAATGAAGAATATACTAAATATACTAAATAATATAATAATACACTGAATCCGTAGGATTCTTGAATATTTTAGCTAGTTTATTTAAAAAGTATTTTCTACACTTTATATATAGTATAGTCTTAAGGAATTTCTATTTAGTTTACTTTCTTTTTATTGTATTATCATATCGGCGGTCCTAAAATCGAACAATCCAATAAAATTCAACTTTCGCGGGCGAATATTTACTCTTTCAATACTTTTTGAGTTGT